TAAGACATAAATCGAGGCCAGCAGAGCGTGAGCAAAACTTCCAGTCATTTTCTTGTCGTCTTTGGCATCTCCCTTGACTGGAACGACACAGCAAATCCTTCGTTCGGGATTGCCCGCGATTCCTAACCTAAGAAGTTGCGGTACTCTTAGTTAGGGTGGTTGTGGGTAGTAGGCCACCTCCAACTAGCCACGGTGTCGTTTTACCTGACTCATAGGTTGGAACTGTGCTTCATCTCCCTATCCATCAGCAAAAGCGAATAAATCGCCTCGAAGATCAGAGTCGGAACAGAAAATGAGTTCACTATCCGCGAAAAAAGTGAGTTCATATCTATTCATTCTGAGAAGTGCAACTTCTGTTCGCAGCATAGCATGCGAATAATCGCAGACATATACAAATAGACCGGGATAACTAGCATTTAGATCCATTCCTTCCATGTTCGGCAGCTCTTCAGAGGCCCCGTATCTACAGATCGGCTATTGAAATAAAAAGCGTTTACTTTCCGAAGGCGGCTTAGTTGCTGTTGGTTGCGCCTACCTTTATGTACAAATAACGGGGGGGCGAGGCAGACCTTGATGGGTGACAACAGGAAAGAGCGCTCGGTCTTACGCCCGCCCGCCGGTGTATTACTTACCAACCATTAGCAGCCACCAAGGCGCGCGCTGTGCCTCTTACGCCGAAGTCTCGCGGACCGACGAAGCGTGCTCATGGTGGTGGTCTAGAATTAGAACAGGTTGTCAGATACCGTGCGCATCTCCTCAACTTAGACCCCTCGAATTGACTCACGATTCGGTTTCTTGTGAGTTCGGGCTCTCTCTCTCGAGCAGATTCCCTCCCTCCCAGTACTCATCCACCAAGTTCAGCCATCCAGCAGCATGGCACCCACCATACCTTGCTTCGGGGCCGTGACGGAACTACATGAAATCGAAGGTCGGAGCAAATATCTCTATTGTTTGTTCCACCACAAATCGATTTCGCCGCATGGATTTACTTCCTAACCTGATCTCGACATCCAAGCACGAATGAATCCCTTGAGCGCTTCGGCGGCGGATAGCAGCATGGGCAAACCACTCTGCTGCGGCGAGCAGCCGGTTCTTATTGCATTCACCAAGATAGTCTTGCTCGCTCCTGAACTCTGCGGCGAGTTCAGCCACCACCTCCTTGTCCCCTGTGTCTCCTTTTATTTCTTCCTTTCCTTATTCTTTCATCATATCTTCCTCTTCTCTGATTTCCACGTTGTCGCCTATACTCCCTTTCTTCTTATTAAAGTATCTAGATAGCCTTTTAGTAGATTTTAAGAACTCTCTAAAACCAACTAAACTATAAAGGGTCTATAGATTCTTTAAACTCAATGAAATTCAGGATTTTTGTATCTAAGCTCAAGCACCCGCTCTTTAAGGCTTTTCACTCCGATTAGAGTCAAGTCAAGCTAAAGCACTCTTTAAGCTGGATAGGGGCTTCTGTTAGTCGCTTTTCAGTTCTAGTTCCTGACTTCTAGGCGAAAGGTACTTCTAGTGACTGGCTTTAGGGTTTTGTTCCCGAACCAACCATGAATCACATGCCCGAGGAAGAGACCAACTCCAACTGAAACTCTCTTTAGCGGTTCGTAGTGAAAGTTACTTTGCTAAGAGAATGTTTCTTTCGGCTAGCAGGCACTCGTGATAGTCAGTCTTTCGGCTAGCAGGCACTCGTGATAGTCAGTTTCGGCTTTGCTTTGCAGGTCAGGGCACGGGAAGAGATTCCCACAAGGAAGTAGTATCCATGGGTCAATAATATTCCCTTGGTTACCTAGCTATGTGTGGAACACCCGGGGGGCAATGTTCGGAGCAAATAGATGCCACTGGTCCGAGCTAAGGGTTATCCCTAGCCCGCCCCTATATAAAAATTAGCTAGGATAAGCCGCCGTCCCCCCGGACCCAATTAACATAATGAACACGAGTAGGGCAATGGGACACGGGCAAAGGGTCACCCTCTAGGGGAATCCATAATGTAGGCTTATCCTATTCCTCTTATAGGTACCGCAGGAATTTACCAGTCATTACAAAGGGCCTTAGATTGAGTCCAGTCTGATAATACAGCAAAGTATAGAATCCATGGATCGAACCAACTAGGAACGAGAGCTTCCCAGTTGGGGCGGAGCCTGTCTTACTTAGTTTGTAGCGTAGGAAGGAATGAGGATCCTCACGTCCGTGCTAATGAGGGGCCCCTTGTTGGTAGCCGCACATGTTATGGGAAGCGGGCACTCCAGCCCCTAGTGCATCATGGTTGGAATGGGGGCACCTAGTTGGTTACCCCACATTGACTGCTAGCTCAGGGGTACATAGTCTCTTACCAATAGGTTAACTTGCTATTACGCCACCCTATGTGGAACAAGGATATGCATAGGGACCGTCTAATGTTGTGCGGACCCCTAGGTATTCGTGTGGAATGGGATCTCACATGCCCAGGTCAGGATTACCCCCATCTAGACAGGGACTCGACTATCTGGGGGTAGGAACACGTAGTAGCTAGTCTCAGTCAAGCCTATTGCTGTCTCCCCAAGGCGTTCTAATGTTGTGCGGACCCCTAGGTATTCGTGTGGAATGGGATCTCACATGCCCAGGTCAGGATTACCCCCATCTAGACAGGGACTCGACTATCTGGGGGTAGGAACACGTAGTAGCTAGTCTCAGTCAAGCCTATTGCTGTCTCCCCCTCCTTCAATTAAGATATCTTTCTCTCAGGGAAGGGAGGAGCATATAACTATGTTGATCCCCAAGAATGTTGCCTCATCCTTCTCTATTGGAAAGGCAGGTTGCATCTTCGGCTAGGACCGGGGTTGTGGAGAAGGAAGCCCAAGGAACTGCCATTCATTAATATGAATGAGAAGGAGCGGAACCCTAACCCAGGGACGTCTGATCGCTCAGATTGGACTCTTCTTAATGGTCACCTTTGGGAGGACTAAATCAAAGGATCAATCACCAACCCAGTCACTGCTGTAAGCTAATTCCGATTGGATGCTTCTTCCGGACATCAAATCTGATCACGTATTCGTTTGATATGTCGTTCCGTCATGTACATGTATTCGGTCTGAAATTAGGATGTTCTCCTGCTCGTGCCCGGAGAGAGAATGGGCACGACTCCTCCTCTCCCCGTTCTACCGTCCAAAAGAGGCCGGCCGTTCTAAGTTCTTTATAGTTCCGTTCCGTCAGGGTCGGATAGGACCAGACCCAATCGGCCGGATCTGTGGAATCTGAACGGATCAGATCCTGGAGGATCTGATCGTAGCTTCGGGTTCAGGTGCCGTACCGCGGCCGGACCGGAAAGGAGGGGGACAGCGAACCTCCTGCCAAGAGGCCAAGGTAGCTTGCTAACTCTCAGCCACTTGTTAGAAGGAAGTGCAGCTTGATTGGCGGGGGGAATCAACGGGAAGGTGACGGAACGGAATTATACCTAGTAGATTATTCTATTCTATTTCCTCCTTTGGTAAGGATTGGTCGGTGATGTGATTGGAATTCGTCTTTTCTTTGTTTGTATCACCGAGACACCCGAAGGGCCGGCCATATGTAACTCGGTAGACCCGGCCCATTCAAATAAAAATAGAACGAGCACCTACGACTAAGGGGAATGGAATGTCGACCACAGGGTGAGATGATCTTAGAATACGAGGGCGAGTGACTGGTCAAGTCATTAAACTTAGTCATTTTTATCAACATGGCTGCAAGTGGACTGGGTTTATGTGTTTGAACTGACTACGACCAAGGCTACTTCAACCAAAAAAAGGGCGATCCCCTATCCGAAAGAAGTACCTCACCTCACTTACGAAGAAGTAGTTGGAGCTGGGCTCCGAACTATTTCGGTTTGGTTTTGCTTCATGTTTCTAAGAGCGGTCTGATCCCTTATTTGATAAGACCGCTCCTGGTGTTCGAACTTTTCATTAATGGTCGGCTTAATTGGTATCCTTTCGGTATGCGTTGCGAACACTTTTATAGCGTCTCATCTTCTCTAGAGAAGCGAAAATCAAACGGATAGAGCAGATGGTCCAACTACAGAACTTATTCTTTTTCATTACTTCCATGGTCGTGCCTCGTGGCACGGCAGCACCCGTACTATTGAAATGGTTCGTCAGTAGAGATGTTCCCACAGGTGCCCCTTCTTCCAATGGTACTATAATTCCTATTCCTATCCCTTCATTCCCTCTTTTGGTCTATCTACATTCCAGGAAATTCATACGCTCCATGGACAGAGCAAAAAGTGGAGTGTTGGTCAGAGCAAGCCGCCCTATTCTATTACCAGACATAATTGGGAGAAGCTCATCCGAAACTAGAGCTAGAAACGCCTTATTTCGTTTCGTTCCCGTTCTGCATTTCCTTCTTCTCGAATCCAAGGGGGACTTGTCATATTTAGAATCTTTCTGCGGTGTGCTCCGTTTACTATTCTTTCGTACTCTCTTCTCTTTACCACGCGATAGGTCAGCGAGGCGTGAGCGGGCGCGGAGAAGGAAACGCCAAACACTTCGGCCTAACGGGAATGAGCAACGACGAAATGACAAGATGAGGTGCCCCCGGCACCCCCATTTAGAAATAAGGGTCGAAGGTTTTGGGCCTGTAGCTTTCCCCGTCCCCCCTTCGTCGGGTGGTGCTTGTGTGGGGGGCGTGCCACCAGAAATCGGGCTTGAAGCTCTCGCCTTACCAACGAGCCGACAGCTGATGGCTGTTGGTCACGACTACTACCAAAAAGCTCCAATGAATATTCATATTTCACATGGAGGAGTGTGCATATTTCTGTTGGGTGTTCTTCTGTCGTGCGACCCGGCGGCTTATGTGCGACCTGTGGCCCACGCCTCCTATTTGTTTGTTCAGGGCGGGCGGCGTGAACTCTGATTCGATCCGGGTATTCAATCCCGCCGCTGAGATGCTCAGTTGACTCCTTAACCTTGATAGGAAGATGGCTTATTCCAAAATTCGTGCATAAGGGTAAGGAACTTTGGATGAACTAATGCGAATGGGTGTAAGCCTCGCTG